CGGACGTGTCGACAAATACAGTAATCCGTTCCTATATCCATGTGACTTACTATTCGATTTGAGTGGGGTTAGGTTGGAGTTTTCATTTTTAACCGGATTCATGTCATGATTTTGCCTCCTTTACTGTCCACAATCAAAGAGTTGGTGAGACTTCTTTTCCTTGGTATACCCACTCGTTTTTGGTGAATTTTTGGAGGCAAAATCATATGGAATTCACATACGAAAAAAATGAATTACTAAAAAAAATGGGTTTCTTTATCCGAGATTCGAAAAAAAAAAAAAAAAATAACGATTGAAATGGACTTTTGTTTTCCGTTTTATGTTCTGCTCTGAACGAGCCCCCCATAAGCAAGCTTATGGGAATGATTTTATTTCGATGAACCAAGCAACCACGAGCGACCGGTTACAAACAACAAAAAATACAGTAATTGAGTAAATGAAAACTATAGAACTTTTTGTATTTCAATTTTGATTATTATATTATTATTATTATAGGGCTATACGGACTCGAACCGTAGACCTTCTCGGTAAAAGAGATCGAACTTATTCTTATCAAAATGATTCGAACTCTTTCAAAGACCCAACATGCATTTTTTTTTTTGCATTGGGCTCTTTCATTAACTGCTAGAAATATCAGTTAGTCTACCATATTTTTTTTCTTGACAGAAAAATAAGGAAATGGCTCCACGTGCTCGGATTCATTATTTTGATTGTGATATAGGAGCACTACCAAAGTGTTTCAAAGAAAGGTTATCTTGACGTAGGTTTGCTTCTGGCCTAGATTAACCTAAGTTAAATGGAGTCTCTATCATCCTGATTAAAGAATCAAATATGAAACTTCATACGCCTTAAGGTTCATAGGACAAAAAGAGAATTTTTGAGGTCCTTATACTCATTATGCCTAGCATTGAATAGACTAGGTATTCACCTTATCAATATCTCAAATCAATGATGGATTCCATTTGGTTCCTAAATGGGAACCTGAATCGAACCGAACCATTTGTCAGGCTATTGTTCTCTTGTTTTGTTCCCTACAAATCCTGGAGTCAGACATTGATTTCTCAAAAAGATCAATTCTTTGATTGCATGATGGACTCTTCTGAAAAACATTGGCGCACGTGTAAACGAGGTGCTCTACCTAACTGAGCTATAGCCCTTGTGCTTGTGATACATATTTTATCATATTATGGAGATAATTTCTTGTCAAGATGAATATTCCATGATCCAACATCGTATCTCTTTGATCTTTTTGATTGGTATTGCTTCGAAGTCTTATTGCATTTATAATCCATCAATGGGAGGGGTCCTTTTTTTCTCCTTATAATGCTAAATGACCTACTTAACTCAGTGGTTAGAGTATTGCTTTCATACGGCGGGAGTCATTGGTTCAAATCCAATAGTAGGTAGAACCTATTAGATACCATGGTCAATGGTATCTAATAAGTTTTTCTACTTACTGATTTTGTATCTTTTCTATCCTATTCGATTTGATTTTCGAATTGAAACTAAAACTTTTTTCCTTACATCAGAATCTGATTCCACTTGATTGTATTTGATTGGATTCAATCGGAAGAATCCATATGTGTATAAACAAAAATTCTTTTGATTAGGATTATTCGATTCGGGCGCACCGACTAGTTACGAAATCACATTGAGAACCTCTACTCGTGTCCTAGCTCGTCTGAGAGCTAGATTTGCCTCAATTGTTTGTCTCTTACTTTCAGCTTTCCTCAAGCCGGCTTCCGCTATTTCAAGAGTTTGCTGAGCTTCTTGGGGATCAATGTCACTACTCTTCTCCGCATCATTTACTAAAACGGTGATCTCATTATTACCTATTCTAGCAAAACCGCCCATCAGAGCCATCGTTAACCATTGGTCATTAAATCGTATTCTCAAAATACCTATATCTACAGCTGTGGCAATAGGCGCGTGATTTGGTAATACGCCAATTTGTCCACTATTAGTAGATAAAATGATTTCTTTCACTTCTGAATCCCAAACAATTCGATTAGGGGTCAGTACACAAAGATTTAAGGTCATTTCTTCAAATTGTTCTCCATTTCTAAGTTTGTAGCCTTCGCAGTAACTTCATCGATGTTACCTACTAAATAAAAGGCCTGTTCAGGAAGACCATCTAATTCTCCGGACAGAATCAATTTAAAGCCTCTAATTGTTTCTGCTAGACCAACATATTTCCCCGGAGAACCGGTAAATACTTCTGCTACGAAAAAAGGTTGTGATAAGAAACGCTCAATTTTGCGGGCTCTTGCTACGGTTAAACGGTCCTCTTCGGATAATTCATCCAACCCAAGGATAGCTATAATGTCCTGAAGTTCTTTGTAACGTTGTAAAGTTTGCTTAACTCTTTGCGCAGTTTCATAATGTTCCTCACCAACGATCCGAGGTTGGAGCATAGTTGACGTCGAATCTAAAGGATCTACTGCGGGATAGATACCTTTGGCGGCTAATCCTCTTGATAGTACGGTAGTCGCATCTAAAT